AACGATTTGAAGACCTATTGATTCTAACAACTGATTGAAGCGTTGATCAGTTGGACCCTTCAACTCATAGATGTGGATCTCGGACCTATGAATGGGGCTATTCCCGATACTCACAAAGAAAAAAGGAAGTGACCTAAACAAAAAGAAAAGAAGCGACTTGGACAAATTGGACAAATAGGACAAAAGGGGAAGTAACTTCGACAAAAGGAAACGAAGTGACTTAGAAGGATCTTTTTTGTCGAAAAATTCCGACCAATACCAATCAATTTTTTCGATAACCTCAGACCAATCAATTTTTTTTTTGATAACCTCCGACCAATCAATTTTTTCGATAACCTCAGACCAATCAATCAAATATTGATTAATACCTAATCGATCGAAGACTACTTGAAAACGGCTCTTCTGCTCAGAAACGAAATGTTCCAAATCCTCCTGGAAACTCTTGCTCCCATTGGACCATTTGTATCTATATGCATCAGGATCCCGATTCATGGATCTCTCGCTTCGAGAAATAAGAGGATCGAACCATTTCTTATGACTCTTTTTCAAATTCGATAAATGTTGGTTGATCGTAAATTTCCTTTGAGTTCTCTGATTCAGAGTATCATTTCCTATTTGATCCCTTTGAATTCCGTATTCGAAGTTGCAATCGGATCTATTCATTAAAAAGAATCGATTTGATACATTTCTTATGTACCCATGGATGCTATATTGGATTGGAATCAGATTTTGGATCAATCTATGTTGATTGAATGCCTTCAGTATGGTGTTGATAGCAAATACCACTCTTTTTGGTTTTGGATCTTCCAAAGCATTCCCGCAGGAGATCTGGACCCCTTTTTTTCTGATCCTTCGATAAAAAGATTCATTTTCTTCAGAAAACATAGGAGGTAGAACCAATAAAGATTTCTTTGTCGATTCATCCCTGGAGTTGAATACCTCGTTCAAGAATTTTTTTTGATCCAATCCGCAGGAATCAATAGAAAAGGCAAAACCCTTATGATACACCAGATCCGGCTCGGTTATTGATAGAGTGAATAGATCTGCCACTCCTTGAAATCTCTCTTCTGATTCAAAATCGTGGCGCCCCACGTATCCTCCCCTCTTCCGGTCATGGAATAGATGAAATAAATCAAAAAATGGATTTTGGTTCAAGAATGAAATCTTGTTGGAACTGCCCATATCCGGTTCATCCTTCGGAACCCTATCACATCCCGGATTTGATGCAATAGGATGAATTGTGACGGTATTTTGTAAATACGCAATTATCTTGAATATATCAATGATTTCTTTTTTTTCCGATCGCCGGGATGGGACAAAAGAAAGATCTTGTTGTTTCTTCAATAATTTCTGATCTCTGGTGGACCTCTTAGTAGGATTCGAACCCAGATGAAGTTCTGACCATCTGTCAGAGAAAAAAGAACGAATTGATCTTGTAGGATTCCCAAGAAATTCTTCGATTTCTTCCGGAAGCGGATGATTATTCATCTGCTTCTCACGTTCCGTGAATAGCCGGGACATTGAGGAATCTCCAGAAAGGCTTTTCGGGAATCGGTCTGATTCTATCTCTGCTCCTTCCGTTTGAAGAAAGGAAGGATCCCAAAGAATCGACCCTTCTTTTTGAATCTCTCTTTGATTGATCCATGTGTGATATTCCGAATCCTTATTACGAATGGAATCGAAATGATCTATGGATTGATCAAAAGATCCTTTCAATTGGCTAGAATCCCTTACTTGAACGAAATTAGATCTTGTGGAATCATATTGCATATTTGACGATACATTCCATACCTTGCTAAACAAGCGAAAAAACCGATCCTTGTTTATCAACCACACATTGTCTAAGCAAATCCAATTCTCTCTCGACACCTTCCTAAAGAAATCTGATTCGTGCGGATTCTTCTTCCAACTAACGAAGAGATCTTGGCGGAATTGCCACATATGAAATTGAATACAATTTTGCAGCAAAGAAATACCACACTTGTTTCTCGAGAAGAGATGGGAAAGATGCTCAATATCATTTGATTGAATAGTTGACCCAGCTCCTTGTTGTTTGAAGAAACCCTCCACTTCAATTGGTCTTTTTTCACGAAAAGAAGACATAAGATAACAAATCCAGTGTTTCACTAAGATTTCAAATAGCTGTCCCGAATTCAAGTTGATTATGTTTCGCTTATTTCTCGGAGAAAGACGATCAAACAATTCCCAATCATGGTCCTTGCGGATCCGATCATCCGTATAGGAAACAAAAGAAGACTCCAGATATTTGATATCTTTCTCTTTGAATGAGATCTCAATTACAGCCAGGGTTTCATTAGATATCTTACAAATAGAATCCCTCTTTTTTCCGACCCGGTTCCTCCACCACCGCGAACCCCAGTTAGATTCAGGCATGATACACTTTTTCGTTTTAGTTATTGGGAGAACCCAAGTACTCTCTTTCGGATCCATGAAACAACTCTCAGAGATCTTTTTCCCTTTTGGAAGATACAGGAGCGAAACAATCAACCTATTGATAGACCCAAAAGATTTTTCCAATGGAGCATTTCTGGGTCCAAAGGAATTCCTAGGCAGAAGCCCCATCAAATATAGATTTTTTCTTTCGACCATTTCTCGATTATGCATGCGATAGAGAAGGACCACTACTACAAGCAGTACTAGACCTTTGGTCGTCAATACTGCACCTTTGACTAGACCCTTGATCGTCAGTACTGCCCCTTTGATCGTGAAATACCGATTGCTTCTTGACCCCTGTGAATCGCGTGAGAGTAAACTCCTCCAAATTAGGGGGTCGAAGAGTTTCATAAAACGTTCTTGCTCGAAAAAAATAGAAACGATAGTTCTAACTGAATCGACTTGGGTCCACGAATCTAACAAATCGTGAGAGTTCTTGACCTCTCTTAACATCTCTCTCAATTCGAAGATCCAGGGTTGAAATGGATCTTGTTGTGAAATTTTATGCTTCATTTTGAGTGCCTCCCCATTATAAATATTGAATATAAAGTAAAAGAAAATAGGTTTCCATTTCTTTAGGTAATCTCCGATACGATAGTTCTTTCTTCTATGATATTTCTTTATGATATTTCTTTTACAATATTTCTTTCTTTATTCTATGATAATCCCCCTTATGCATCCATGGCTGAATGGTTAAAGCGCCCAACTCATAATTGGCAAATTTGCGGGTTCAATTCCTGCTGGATGCACGACAACGGGAATGTTCAATACGTCTATTGGAATTGGCTTTGTATCAATGGAATCTCATCATCCATACCAATTCGTTATGTGTTATGTATGGTATATTCATATCATAAGTATAGAAACAGTTAGAGGGAGAATTCTTATCGAAACTGGAACTCATAGGGAAGAAAATAGATTTATGGATAAAATTCAATATGCAGTATTTACAGAAAAAACTGTTCGGTTATTGAGGAAGAATCAATATACTTCTAATGTCGAATCAAAGTCAACTAGGACAGAAATAAAGCGTTGGGTCGAACTCTTTTTTGGTGTCAAGGTAATAGCTATGAATAGTCATCGAATCCCGGGAAAGAGTCGAAGAAGGAGACCCCTTAGAGGGCATAAAATGCATTACAAACGTATGATTATTACGCTTCAAGCGGGTTATTCTATTCCATCTATTAGCTTAGAAAGAAAAGAAATGAATTTCACTCAAAATACTTCATAACACGGCGATACATTTATATAAAACTTCTACCCCGAACACGCGAAATGCAACTGTTGGAATTCAAGTGAAATCCAATCCACGAAACAATTTGATCTCTGGACAGCGTCGTTGTGGTAAAGGTCGTAATGCCAGAGGAATCATTACCTCAAGGCATAGAGGGGGAGGTCATAAACGTCTATACCGTAAAATAGATTTTCAACGAAATAAAAAAGACATATCTGGTAGAATCGTAACCATAGAATACGACCCTAATCGAAATGCATACATTTGTCTCATACACTATGGGGATGGTGAGAAGAGATATATTTTACATCCCAGGGGGGCTCTAATTGGGGATACCATTCTTTCTGGTACAGAAGTTCCTATCTCAATGGGAAATGCCCTACCTTTGAGTGCGGTTTGAGCTATTAATTTACGTAATTGGAAGTAACCAATTAGGTTTACGACGAAACCTAGAAATCGATCACCCACCCAAATTGAGTACCTCTACGGGATAGACCTCAACAGAAAACTGAAGAGTAACAACAGCAAGTGATTGAGTTCAGTAGTTCCTTATAGAAAATTATTGACTCTAGAGATATGGTAATATGGAGAAAACATAATTGTTTGAAGCACCGACAGAACCGGAAGCGCCCCTTGTTTCAAAGAGAGGAGGACGAGTTATTCACATTTCATTTGATGGTCAGAGGCGAATTGAAAGCCAAGCATTGAGAATTCGACCCCCGGGGGAAAAGTAGAGATGTCTCCTACGTTACCTGAAATATGTGAAAGTTTTGACGTAATTTGATAGAGTCATTCGGTCTGAGTGCTACATGAAAAACATAAGCCAGATGAAGGAACAGAGAGACCTAGGATGTAGAAGATCATAACATGAGTGATTCGATTCGGCAGATTTTTGGACTCCTTTATCTCAACTCCTATGGTACTTCATCATACGATTTATATAAGATAGGATCCATCTACCTAGATATCATCACATACATCCAGAAAGCCGTATGCTTTGGAAGAGGCTTGTACAGTTTGGGAAGGGATTTTGATTGATCAATAGGAAGAATCTACTTCAACCGATATGCCCTTAGGCACGGCCATACATAACATCGAAATCACACTTGGAAAGGGGGGACAATTAGCGCGAGCTGCGGGTGCTGTAGCGAAACTGATAGCAAAAGAGGGTAAATCAGCCACACTAAAATTACCATCTGGAGAGGTCCGTTTGATATCCAAAAACTGTTCAGCAACAGTCGGACAAGTGGGTAATGTTGGGGTGAACCAGAAAAAATTAGGTAGAGCCGGATCTAAGCGTTGGCTAGGCAAGCGTCCTGTAGTAAGAGGGGTCGTTATGAACCCCGTAGACCATCCCCACGGGGGTGGGGAAGGGAGGGCCCCGATTGGTAGAAAAAAACCCACAACTCCTTGGGGTTATCCTGCGCTTGGAAGAAGAAGTAGAAAAAGGAATAGATATAGTGATAGTTTGATTCTTCGTCGCCGTAGTAAATAGGAGAACATTGAAAATCAAAATTGAAAATCAAATAGGTCTCTTTGTCCTTACAAAATAAAATAAAGTCTTTACAAAAAAAAAGATAGGAGTAAGTAGCCGTGACACGTTCACTAAAAAAAAATCCTTTTGTAGCTAATCATTTATTGAGAAAAATTGAGAAGCTCAACATAAGGGCAGAAAAAGAAATAATCATAACTTGGTCCCGGGCATCTACCATTATACCCATAATGATCGGCCATACAATTGCTATTCATAATGGAAAAGAGCATTTGCCTATTTATATAACAGATAGTATGGTAGGTCACAAATTGGGAGAATTCGCACCTACTCTGACTTTCCGGGGGCATACGAGAAGTGATAAAAAATCTCGTCGTTAATGTTAATAAAGTGAATATAGGTGCTCATCCTTTATTGATGAGAGGTGAACCTTATGATAAAGATAGAACCAGAGGTAGAAGTATACGCCTTAGGTCAACATATACCTATGTCTGCTCACAAAGCGCGAAGAGTAATTGATCAGATTCGGGGGCGCCTCTATGACGAAACACTTATGATACTAGAACTCATGCCGTATCGAGCACGTTATCCGATTTTTCAATTAGTTTCTTCCGCTGCAGCAAATGCTGCTCACAATCGGGGTTTCAACAAAACGTCTTTAATTATTAGTCAAGCCGAAGTGAACGAGGGTACTATTGTGAAAAAGTTAAAACCTCGAGCTAAAGGACATAGTTATCCGATAAAAAGGCCTACCTGCCATATAACTATTGTATTGCAAGATATATCCAAAGAGAGAAAGTTTGCCATATGGTCAAAAAAAGGGGGATGGATATATAAAGAGCTGTTTATAGATATTCAAGAGAGGTATCACTATATGCTATACAATATGATAAATCAGGACAGAATGATATGGGCTAATAGCAAGCGCGAGGCCATATGGGACAAAAAATAAATCCACTAGGTTTCAGGCTTGGTACAAGCCAAAGCCATCATTCCCTTTGGTTTGAACAACCAAAATATTATTTTGAGGGACTCCAGGAAGATAAAAAAATACGGGATTATATTCAGAATTTTTTACAAGAAAATATGAGAATATCCGCCGGTGTCGAGGGAATTGGACGTATAGAGATTCAAAAAGGCATCGACCTGATCCAGGTCATTATATATATGGGATTCCCAAACTTATTAAAAGAGGAGAAATCTCAAGCAATTAAAGAATTACAGAGCAATGTACAAACAATATGTAACTCTCTCAATTCTCTAAACCGAAAAGTTAACATTGCAATAATAAGAATTAAAGAACCTTATGGACACCCTAAAATTCTTGCAGAATATCTAGCCGAACAATTAAAGAATAGAGTTCCTTTTCGAAAGGCCATACAAAAGGCTATTGAATTAACTGAAAAAACAGGGACAAAGGGAATTCAAATCCAAATCGCAGGACGTATTGAAGGAAACGAAATTGCACGTGTCGAATGGATTAGAAAAGGTAGGGTTCCCCTGCAAACCATTCGAGCGAAAATTGACTATTGTTCCTATACAGTTCGAACTATTTATGGAGCACTGGGCATCAAAATTTGGATATTTACAGACGAGCGGTAATGGCCCTTTGATTATCTTTACCTTCTATCCAATCTATCTGGAAATGAAAGAAAGAATGGAACACAAAAATAATGAAGGAGTTTGTTATTTTTTCGTTCAATAAAAAAAAACAGAGAAATTAGAATTCTTCGAGTCTAATTTGAATTCTAAAGGGGTTTTGAATAAAAAATTGATTGAATTTTTGGTAGAATTGCTATGCTTAGTGTGTGACTCGTTGGTTTTTTTTGAGATTTAGGTTAGGATTAAAAGGGGGACTAGCCCGTAGTATCAACTAATAATTATAGAACTAATATAATAACCAACCCATTGCTTCCTATTATCTGGATCTAAGGAACCAGTCACTATATGATGAATCGATCATATCGTTGTAGCAACTGAAAAAAAAAAATATTTTTGACATAAGATACAAAAAGAAATCAATCAGATCAGAAAGTTGTAAAGCAAAAAGGGATACGGATAATATGGAAGGGTGAGAGAAAAAAAAAAAAAAAGAAAATATTAATGATATATAATTCCAATATGATGTATGGTCTATGAATCATCTCATAAAAAAAAAGGCAATGTAATAAAGCATAGATATAGATTCGTCCAGAATTAGTAATTAGATTAGATGCATGCATCTAATTCATAAGAAAAAAAAAAAAAGAGCCCCGAGTCAATAAAGACTGAGGAGATTGGCTCAGGAACAAATGAAATTAGAAGCTCTATTGCAAAGTTTGGACCTAGCCATTAATTGAGAAGCGGTGGGAACGACAGAACCTGTGACTCCAAAGGATTCTATTGAAAACGAATCCTAATGATTCATTGGGTGGGATGGCGGAACGAACCAAGAATCAATTCATTTATTCTGAGAGGTCATGGGATGACCCTACGAATAAAAGATATAATAGATTAAAAGAGTCAATATTCGCCCGCGAAAGATTATTGGAATTATTGCTAAGTTTTGGGCCGATTTCCTCAATCAATTTTCTTTTTTGCATTATACTTTAATAAAAAACACAAAAAAAATATTTCATTTCAATAGAAATCAACTTCGAATTTTCTATACATAGACAAGCAGGGTATAACAATTTCTACGTGAGAGATTCGATCTCAAAAAATCCCCAGATTTCCTAATCATTAGCCCCGCAGAGCTTTGGTTCACATTTTGCTATTCCTAAGCTAGATTGACGAGCCAACTATTCAAGCCGTCTCTCTTCTTATGAGCTCGGCGAAAGCTAAATGATATGGGCAGACTCTGGTATCAAGAATTTTTGGTAATTTTTTTTTTTTCTCGTTTCATTCGCGAGGAGCTGGATGAGAAGAAACTCTCATGTCCGGTTCTGCAGTAGAGATGGCATTGAGAAAGAACCATCAACTATAACCCCAAAAGAACCAGATTCCGTAAACAACATAGAGGAAGAATGAAGGGAATAGCTTCTCGAGGCAATCGTATTTGTTTCGGTAGATACGCTCTTCAGGCACTTGAGCCTGCTTGGATTACATCTAGACAAATAGAAGCGGGCCGAAAATCAATGACACGATATGCGCGTCGTGGTGGAAAAATATGGATACGTATATTTCCCGACAAACCTGTTACAGTAAGACCCACCGAAACACGCATGGGTTCGGGGAAAGGCTCTCCCGAATTTTGGGTATCTGTTGTTAAACCAGGTCAAATACTTTATGAAATGGGCGGAATATCAGAAATGGTAGCCAGAGAAGCGATTACAATAGCTGCGTCCAAAATGCCTATACAAACACAATTCATTATTGCGGGATCGGAATGTGTAACCAAAATAAAGGGACCTTCGTGATGAAAAAACAACTTAGGTTTTTTACTTTTTTTATGAACAAAAAATATTTCTTCCTTTTTTTTCATGCAAAGGGCAAAGAAAAAAAAATGATTCAAACTCAAACCCATTTAAATGTAGCAGACAACAGCGGGGCTAGAGAATTAATGTGTATTCGAATCATAGGAGCTAGTAATCGACGATATGCTCATATCGGTGACGTTGTTGTTGCTGTAATCAAAGAAGCAGTTCCCCACACGTCTCTACAAAGATCAGAAGTGATCAGAGCTGTAATTGTCCGTACATGTAAAGAACTCAAACGTGACAACGGTATGATAATAAAATATGATGACAATGCGGCAGTTGTCATTGACAAAGAAGGAAATCCAAAAGGAACTCGAGTTTTTGGTGCGATCGCTCGGGAATTGAGACAGTTGAATTTTACGAAAATAGTTTCATTAGCTCCTGAAGTATTATAAATACTTACTATTACTACTAGATGAGACTATGATTTAGTAGGGTATCTGAAAAAGATTCAACGAAAATGACTTGACTTTGTAGAATTGATTAGTAGATTGTGTCTCACGCATATACCTTAAAAAAAAAAAAAAAGAAAGTAGAACATGTTGATTAGATGAAAATTCGGAGGCACTAATAATTTGAGTCATGGGCAAGGATACTATTGCAGACCTAATAACGGCTATACGGAATGCTGACATGGATAAAAAGAGAACGGTTCGAGTTGCATCTACGAAAATTACCGAAACCATTGTGAAAATACTTCTACAAGAAGGCTTTATTGAAAATGTAAGAACACATCGAGAAAGTCATAAAAATTTCTTGGTTTCAACGCTGCGACATAGAAGAAATAGGAAAGGCCCATATAGAACTATTTTAAAACGTATTAGTCGACCCGGCCTACGAATCTATTCCCACTATCACAAAATTCCTAGGATTTTAGGAGGGATGGGGATTGTAATTCTTTCCACTTCTCGAGGTATAATGACAGACCGAGAGACTCGATTAGAAAGAATAGGGGGAGAAATTTTGTGTTATATATGGTAATCTTTCTGGTATCCGCGGATAAGGAACTCCCTAACTTAAAACTTCAGTTTTTTTTTTTTGAAAAAAGGGATAGGTATATAGAATGAAAGAAAAAAAAATCGACTTACCAAGGTTTAATCACTGAATCACTTGAAAATGGTATATTTCGAATTCATTGTAGATAATGAAGATCTGATCCTGGGTTATCTTTCAGGAAGGATACGAGGTACTTTTATACGAACACTACCGGAGGATAGGATCAAAATTAACATAAATAGTTATGATTGAACGAGGGGACACATAATTTATAGACTCAGGAATAAAGATTCAAACGATTAGGCGGCTCTCGAAGATCCCGTTCGTTGGAACACAATTCGAAGTTCAAAATACATTTCAAGAAAC